AATTGCAGATGAATCTACAAAAAGAATTTCATTGTGTCAACCGAAAACTTAACATTACTATCACAAGAATTGCAAAACCTTACGGAAGCCCTAATATTCTTGCAGAATTTATAGCCGGCCAATTAAAAAATAGAGTTTCTTTTCGAAAAGCAATGAAAAAGGCTATTGAATTAACTGAACAAGCAGATACAAAAGGAATTCAAGTACAAATTTCAGGGCGTATCGACGGAAAAGAAATTGCGCGTGTCGAGTGGATCAGAGAAGGCAGGGTTCCCCTCCAAACCATTCGAGCTAAAATAGATTATTGTTCTTATACAGTTCGAACTATATATGGAGTTTTAGGGATTAAAATTTGGATATTTATAGACGGGGAATAATAAAACTTTACTTGTCTTTCCCTTCGATTCAGTAATGGAACAAAAAAAGAAAAATTCGTTCCTTTTGTATGTTCAATCAAAACAAAACCAAAATAAACAATTCTAATTCTATAAGATTGAATAAAAATCCCTATTGAAATAATAGCTATGCTTAGTGTGCGACTCGTTGGTTTTTTAGGGTTATAGGATTAAATAAAAAAAAGACCAGCCTTTTTTTTTTGTATAAACAAATAACTATAGAACTAATAACCAACTCATCACTTCACATTATCTGTATCCAAAAAACCAGTCAAGATATGATATATTGGTCATATCACTGTAGCAACTGAAATCTTTTTTGCATAAACAAAAGCAAAATAAATCTGATTCTAAATTGTGAAGCGAAGAGGAAATATGTGGATAAACGGAAGGGTGAAAGAAGGGGAGAAAAAACAAAAACAACGATATAAAATTCCATCCAATATGTAAGGTTTATGAGTCATCTCATAAAAAAGCAATGTAATAAAGCATCAATCAATATGGATTCATAAAAAAGAAAACGAATCCGTTCATAGAACAAAAAAAAATAAGAGCTTCGAGCCAATAAAGACTAAGAAAATTGGCTCAAGAAAAAATTTCATTATGAGCTCCGTTGTAGAAATCAGACCTAACCATTAAGTAAGAAGCGATGGGAACGATGGAACCTGTGAATCCAAATCTATTGAAAACAGACTCATTGATCGGGATGGCGAAACAAACCAGAGACTAATTCCTTCATCTATTGGGAAAAAAAAGTCATGAGTTAACCCTACAACTAAAATAGCGACGAAAAGAGTCAATATTCGCCCGTGAAAACTTTATCTTCTTGGATTGATAATTTTTGCTCAATCCAATAGGCTAAAAAGAAAAACAAAACAAATTTTCGGTAGAACATAAAAAAAGAATATGATATTTAAAAATATCAATTTAAAAATATAAAATAGAAATCTTAATATGCTTAGTTAGCTAAAAAAGCAAGATATACAAATGAATAATAGACGTTTTGCAAATTTTATTATTCGCGAGGAGCTGGATGAGAAGAAACTCTCATGTCCAGTTCTGTAGTAGAGATGGAATTCAGAACCAACCATCAACTATAACCCCAAAAGAACCAGATTCCGTAAACAACATAGAGGAAGAATGAAGGGAATATCTTATCGAGGTAATCATATTTCTTTCGGTAAATACGCTCTTCAGGCACTTGAACCTGCTTGGATCACGTCTAGACAAATAGAAGCAGGTCGACGAGCAATGACACGAAATGCACGCCGCGGTGGAAAAATATGGGTACGTATATTTCCAGACAAACCGGTTACAGTAAGACCCGCAGAAACACGTATGGGTTCGGGGAAAGGATCCCCTGAATATTGGGTAGCTGTTGTTAAACCAGGTCGAATACTTTATGAAATGGGTGGAGTAACAGAAAATATAGCCAGAAGGGCTATTTCAATAGCATCGTCCAAAATGCCTATACGAACTCAATTCATTATTTCGGGATAAAAAGAATCAAAAGAAAAAGGTCTTGGGGATAAAAAAACAATAACAGGTGCCGGTTTCTTTCTTTGGACAAACAATATTTCTTTTTTTTTTTCTTCACTCTTTGCTTTGCATTGAAAGAATAGATTCTCAAAAAATGATATGATTCAACCCCAGACCCTTTTGAATGTAGCGGATAACAGCGGGGCTCGAGAATTGATGTGTATTCGAATCATAGGAGCTAGCAATCGTCGATATGCGCATATAGGTGACGTTATTGTTGCTGTGATCAAAGACGCAGTGCCAAATATGCCCCTAGCAAGATCAGAGGTGGTCAGAGCTGTAATTGTACGTACTTGTAAAGAACTCAAACGTGATAACGGTATGATAATACGATATGATGACAATGCTGCGGTTGTCGTTGACCAAGAAGGAAACCCCAAAGGAACTCGAATTTTTGGTGCAATTGCCCGGGAATTGAGACAGTTAAATTTTACTAAAATAGTTTCATTAGCTCCGGAGGTATTGTAAGGTCTTCTAAAATAAGATAATACCGTTGGTTATAGTAAAGTATTTGAAAGAAAGAGATTTAGCAATATATTCAGAATTTTTAGTAGATTGTGTCTCAC